ATCCAATTCAAAAATTATGTTTCGCAATTTCATAATCCAACTTTTCACTTTCTAAGTGACTCATGGATAGAAATCACGAGAATTTTTCTTTTTTTCTCGAATTTTTCATTGAGAGGTAAAGGATTAAATCCTTTTAAGAAATAAAGTTTTTGATCGGAATATGAATAAGACCGAAAGACCCTTTAACTATTAAAGGGGTAATAGAACGAATCACACTTTTACCACTAAACTATACCCGCTACAATGCGATTATTGTATACAAATGGACCTTTTGTCGAACAGGAGAATTGGGCATGATCAAGATAGGATTGGATCATCAAAGAATCATCAAAATTAGAGTGTTGAAATTTTTCGTGGGGGGGATTTACAATTTAATGAGATTCTGAAAGGAGGGTTCATTTTATTTAAATTAAATAACTAAAGTTTTCTCTTTTGCTTTTCTCTTTTGCTTAAGAAGTTTTGATAGCTACGGATCACAAAAAACACTAAAATCATAACAGAAAAATGCATTGTGGAAAAATCGATAGTTTCCTTTTTAGTTCCGAAAATGAAACTAAAATTCAAATAGAAAAAGAAAAAGAATGTAAATAGTCTTTCTTCTTTTTGTTGTTGCTTGAATATTTTATATTCAATTGAATATAATAAATAACAAGCATTTTTGTTTTCAAATCAAATAAATCATTATTTATCTATAATTCGTTGGAACAAAAAAAGGGGCCCGGCTAGGTACTGACCAGGCCAGGCCATCAGAATAAGAAGGGCCTTTCGAACAAAATCAACACAAAGATGTCTTCTTTTTTTTTCTTTATTTTTATTTTTTCTTTTTTTATTTATAGGCTCGTTCGAGCCCTTCCTTTATCTAATCTAAAAGAAATTCCTGATTTGTATATCTCTATAGAATAGAGAAAGAAAGACTCCTTACATTATGTGTAATGTAGTAATTCTCTTTTTCAATTGGGAGAGATGGCTGAGTGGACTAAAGCGTCGGATTGCTAATCCGTTGTACGAGTTATTCGTACCGAGGGTTCGAATCCCTCTCTTTCCGGTTCCGTTGATGACTTGATTTATTTATTTATTTTTCAAATTTTGGAAATCTTAGTTAAACGTGTGGAATAGAAAAAATCCTAAGAAAATTTGAAAATTAACCAAGGAAAAACCCTTTGGATTTTATTCTTCACGTCCAGGATTACGTCCTGGATCATTAGATAGGAATCCAAAGATGAAGAGAGAAACAAAAAATATCACTACGGTATAAACGAAGAGTTTCAGAGTAAGCATTACACAATCTCCAAGATGATTTTTTTTTTTGAAAAAAAAAAAGAGAATAGATCTTCCATTTTTCTACCACATATCCTATTTTGACACCAAGAAATGAGGTTTTTCTAGAAATAGAAATGAATTGTCAGAAATTTATTTGGAATAAGAGTTTTTCATTAACAAAAATTTCTTTCATATCCAAATTCGATATTGTGGGAGACCCTAATAGAATTCATATAATAGGGTTAGGGTCTTTCACTGGAAAAGGGTCAAAAAAAGGAGGAAATGGGGTAAGCCGGATTTATGGCGACTATCCAAGAATTTCAATGTGTGAATCGAGGGTTCAGACTCTAAAACTTATCTGGTTTTATCAATTGTTAGAGAATTTTTTCTCGAAGAAATCATGAATCTTCTAGGATATTATTAAGGATCTCATCGAAAACTTACAGCAGCTTGCCAAACAAAGGCTAAGAGAAAAAAAAACAAAGGTATGACTGGCATAACATCTACGATTGGATTCAAAAAAGCATAGGCTTCGGGCAATTTGCCGAAGAAAAAACTACTCGAATAAAGGGCAGAATTAAGACAAATACAGATCAAACTAAAGATATTAAGCATAACAGACATTTTGTTCTTGGAGATAATTGCATTTTGATTGAGTTATTGATATAAGGAGAAAGGAAGTAAGGTATACAAAAATCCTTCTTTTTCTTTGAACCCACCCAATCAAAAATCCTCCAATTCTCAAAGGAGAATAGAAGAAATCATACTTTCATACAATATCTTAATTGAATTATATGTAATGATCAATAAATTTAGTTGAATTCTATATCTATATGGATTAAAATCCTAGTAATAATCTATTCTATAGATATTTGGACTGGAGTTGACAAACAACCAATAACAATATTATTGTTTCTTAGTGTAGATTAGAAATTGATAATGGGGCGTGGCCAAGTGGTAAGGCAACGGGTTTTGGTCCCGCTATTCGGAGGTTCGAATCCTTCCGTCCCAGAGCCATATCCATTAAATGAGGGAGTCTAATTAGTAATTAGATTTTTCTCGAGATCTCTGAATTCGAAACAAGAGCGAGTTCTTGATACTAATTAAATTCAATCAATAGGACTAAGTCTCTTAGTGGGTTAGACTAAAGCTTGACTAAATTTGGACTTATTGTTTGTCTTTGTAACTAGACAAGTCATTTCCCATACCGGATCAGGATTCCTTTTTTTTTTGCTCTATCATTCCCATAGAAAGAATAGGGGAGTGGATAGGAGATAATCAGTATTAATTTAAATATCTGTATCTGTCCAAATCTCATTAACAAATGATCAAATAACATATTTATATATGTTTATATGTTATGGAATCGATGTATTTTCTTTGAATCTCGTTTTTTTATTTTATTTAGGTATTTTTTTTGTTTGGCTATAATGAAGAATTGTAAATCTATGTAACGATTGGATTGAGGCAGGGGTGATTTATCCTATCCCTTTTATTCACTTTATGACAAGATTCGATTATTGAAATATTACTCAACCCCATGTTAAACAAAATGCATATAAAATGAGGAAATGTTTAGCTTATATGTATCGTTCTATTTCAATGACAATAGTCTTTCGGTTTTTGTGAAAAAGGTTTGGGATCCCTTAAATTTTTTAAACTAAAATTAGTTAAATTAAGTGTTATAGAATATCTATAACAGTGACAATTGTTCAGTCTATCTGATAGATACGAAAACCCCTCTCGATTTTTTCGATTTGGATTTTCGCAATCAGATGAAAAGAATAAAGATTCAAATCTTACCTTACATCAGTTTTTTTATCCATCTCATGAAAAAAAATGGGATTTCTTTCTTCTTTTCTGTGATCTATTTATCTATTTGAAATCAGTGATGGGTCAATAAAAAAAAAAAAAAGACTTATCTTTTAATGATGTCTAAATAGGAACCTTTTTCCATTCGAAATAGTTTTAATCAAAATTTTGAATGATTCCTTGTAAGTTGAATTTTTGGTACTCAAAAAGTAGGAAATAGGTCAATCTATCCTATTGAGTCACTTGAAGTAGCAGACTCAAAAAGAACTTATTTATTCGTTTATCTATTTCTATTTCTTTATATATATGTTAAAGATGGTGTCTTGCTAAGACTTCTTCAGAAAAATCTTTACACATATCATATATAGAAGAAAAAGTATAGATTACGCGATGTCTATGTACAACTGAACCAATGACTATTCATGATTCCATGATTGAATCAATTCCATACCGGTTCCAAATTAGAGGAATGTTATGGTAAAACTTCGTTTGAAACGATGTGGTAGAAAGCAACGTGCGACTTGAAGGACAGATCCGTTGTGGATTTTTACATCCGCCATTTTTTTTATATTTATATAGGAATGAAGGTGCTCTTGGCTCGACATCGTTTGTTCTGTTCCACTCGAACCCTTCGTTTTTTTCTTTTTGTTGGGTTGTAAATAGTCCACGATGGAGCTCGAGTGGAAAGGATTAATTCATTTCTCGGGGGCAAGGATCTAGGGTTAATGCCAATCAATAAATTGGAACAACTTCGTAAATATATCTTCGAGATAGAAATGGAAAGGATCCAATTTGAGCAAGTTTCCAATTCAAAAGCAAAACCTGTTGGAATTGATCAAACGTTTTCGATCCAAAGTGTATCACGCGGGAATCAACTGTCCGTAGGATTCTTTGATAGAAAGAGAAATCACAAAAAAGGGTATGTTGCTGCCATTTTGAAAGGATTAAGAAGCACCGAAGTAATGTCTAAACCCAATGATTTAAAACAAAGATAAAGGATCCCAGAACAAGGAAACCCCCTTTTAATTGTCTCGATAGTCTCAATAACTGGATCAGACTGAAGAATCAAAATAGAATTTTAAACGAGACAAACAAAAGGGGGTAAAGACCACTCAATAAATGAAATTTATTAAAGATTTTTTCCTTTAAGCTATTTGAGAGTTATCCAACTTGAGTTATGAGTACGAATGGTTTCTTTTTCATTTTCAGGAAGGAAGAAGAAAAAAAAAGACTTAAATCATAGTCTAATTGATTTTATAGGCTCATTTGTCATTTATTAGAATTCCATACATAGACAAAACTTAGAATCAAATCATTTTTTCTCGAGCCGTACGAGGAGAAAACCCCCTATACGTTTCTAGGGGGGGTATTGTTCATCTACATCTATCCCAATGAGCCGTCTATCGAATCGTTGCAATTGATGTTCGATCCCGAAGAGAAGGAAAAGATCTTCGAAAAGTGGGTTTTTATGATCCACTGAAGAATCAAACTTATTTAAATGTTCCTGCTATTCTATATTTCCTTGAAAAGGGTGCTCAACCTACAGGAACTGTTCAGGATATTTTAAAGAAGGCAGAGGTTTTTAAGGAACTTCGACCTAATCAAACGAAATTCAATTAAAGAAATACCAAGGGGGGGTATTGATTTTTATATAACTTTGTATAACTTTTCTCTACTCTTTTTTTATTTCCCCCCTTAATCCTGCTTTATTCGTATCTATTTCTCATTGCTTCTGTCGAATTCCATGGTCGATAACAACAAAACCTTAGTTTATTGATCATATAAATCTCAAATTCGGACATTTCATTTCTTTCAATTATGTGGTTTTCGTTGGAATTTGACTAACCAACAAGGAATCCAGTTTGTTTATTCCACTTAGATTGATGAAATACATTAAAAATCCAATATTTTTTTTTTCAATTCTTATT